GAGTTGTCAATTATATCCTTTATGGAAATGGCAAAGCCACTCGAGGAATTTCTGACACAAGTATTCAATTAGTACGTACCTGTTTAGTATTGAATTGGAATCAAGATCAAAAAAGTTCTTCTATGGAAGAGGCCCGCGCTTCCTTTGTTGAAGTAAGAATAAATGGTATGATTCGAGATTTCCTAAGGATCGATTTAGTGAAATCCGCTATTTCATATATCGGGAAAAGAAATGATCCATCATTAGAAAAAAATGAGGGATTAGATCATACCAATATGAATCCATTTTATTCCATTTATTCAAAGACAAAACCTCAACAATCATTTAACAAAAATCAAGGAACTGTTCGTACGTTGTTGGGTATAAACAAAGAATGTCCATTTTTTATAATTTTGTCATCATCCAATTGTTTTCGAATAGGTCCATTTATATCCAAGGGTGTAAAATATCACAAAGAATCCATTAAAAAAGATCCCCTAAGTCCAATTAGGAATTCATTGGGTCCTTTAGGAACAGCCCTTCAAATTGCGAATTTTTTTTCATTTTACCATTTAATAACTCATAATCAGATCTTGGTAACTAATTATTTGCAACTTGACAATTTAAAACAAACCTTTCAACTACTTAAATTTCAATATTATTTAATGGATGAAAATGGACGAATTTATAATCCCGATCCATGCAGTAACATCATTTTGAATCCATTCAAATTGAATTGGTATTTTCTTCATTATAATTTTTGTGAAGAGACATCCACAAAAATTTATCTTGGACAATTTGTTTGTGAAAATGTATGTATAACCAAAAACGGACCGCACTTAAAATCGGGTCAAGTTCTAATTGTTCAATCTGACTACGTAGTAATAAGATCAGCTAAGCCCTATTTGGCTACTCCAGGAGCAACAGTTCATGGCCATTATGGGGAAATCATTTATGAAGGGGATACATTAGTTACATTTATATATGAAAAATCGCGGTCTGGTGACATAACGCAAGGTCTTCCAAAAGTGGAACAAGTCTTAGAAGTTCGTTCGATTAATTCAATATCGATGAATCTAGAAAAGAGGATTGATGGTTGGAACGAACGTATAACAAGAATTCTTGGAATTCCTTGGGGATTCTTGATTGGGGCTGAGCTAACTATAGCGCAAAGCCGTATCTCTTTGGTTAACAAGATCCAAAAGGTTTATCGATCCCAGGGGGTGCAGATCCATAATAGGCATATAGAAATTATTGTACGTCAAATAACATCAAAAGTCTTGGTTTCAGAAGATGGAATGTCTAATGTTTTTTTGCCCGGAGAACTAATTGGCTTGTTTCGGGCGGAACGAACGGGACGGGCTTTGGAAGAAGCGATATGTTACCGAGCTACCTTATTGGGAATAACGAGAGCATCTTTGAATACTCAAAGTTTTATATCCGAAGCGAGTTTTCAAGAAACTGCTCGAGTTTTAGCAAAAGCGGCTCTCCGGGGCCGTATCGATTGGTTGAAAGGACTAAAAGAAAACGTTGTTCTGGGGGGGATGATACCCGTTGGTACCGGATTCAAAGGATTCGTACACCATTCAAGTCAACATAAGGGCATTCCCTTGAAAACAAAAAAAAAGAATCTATTCGAGGGAGAAATGGGAGATATTTTGTTTTACCACAGAGAATTATTTGATTCTTTTCTTTCAAAGAATTTCTGTGATCGATCAAAACAACAATGATTTATGGGGTTTAATAGAAGAGATTCATCTTTTTTATCTTTTATGTATTTGTTATGGTTATTTATATTTAATTTAGTAATAAAATAAAGTAAAAAAATAACGAATAGAAAAGAATTAATGATTTGGGTTGTATAGCAACGGCCAATTCGCGGTATAAAAGAAGGTTCCGTTGGAACAATTATTTATTTCAGAATATCTCATCTCTTTATTAAAAAAGAGAAAGTGTGGGGAGAAATGACAAGACGATATTGGAACATCAATTTGGAAGAGATGATGGAAGCGGGAGTTCATTTTGGTCACGGTACTCGGAAATGGAATCCTAGAATGTCGCCTTATATCTCTGCAAAATGTAAAGGTATTCATATTATCAATCTTACTAGAACTGCTCGTTTTTTATCAGAGGCTTGTGATTTAGTTTTTGATGCATCAAGTAGAGGAAAACAATTTTTAATTGTTGGGACAAAAAATAAAGCAGCTGATTCAGTAGCACGGGCTGCAATAAGGGCTCGCTGTCATTATGTTAATAAAAAGTGGCTTGGAGGTATGTTAACGAATTGGTCCACGACAGAAACGAGACTTCATAAATTCAGGGACTTGAGAATGGAACAAAAGGCAGGGAGACTCGCTCGTCTCCCAAAGAGAGATGCAGCCGTGTTGAAGAGACAATTATCTCACTTGCAAACATATCTGGGTGGGATCAAATATATGACAGGGTTACCAGATATTGTAATCATCGTTGATCAACAAGAAGAATATACGGCCCTTCGAGAATGTATTACTTTAGGGATTCCAACGATTTGTTTAATCGATACAAATTGTGACCCGGATCTCGCAGATATTTCGATTCCGGCAAACGATGACGCTATAGCTTCAATTCGATTAATTCTTACCAAATTAGTATTTGCAATTTGTGAAGGCCGCTCTAGCTATATAAGAAATCCTTGATTCATAATAAAATAAAAAACAGACTTCCTAAACTCTATATCGGTTACTAGATCCTGAATTTCAAAAACTAGTTTAAAATAACTGGGGATATTATGTAATCAATGGGTATCCTAAATATAAAATTCTATTTACTATATTAATAGTAAATAGAATTTTAAAGTAGACAAGTCGAGAAAGAGATGGTTGAATCAAAATAATTTTTTTTTAAGTTATATTTATGTCAGAGGACAATATGAATGTTCTATCATATTCAATCAACGCACTAAAGGGATTATATGATATATCTGGTGTGGAAGTAGGCCAACATTTCTATTGGCAAATAGGGGGTTTCCAAATCCACGGCCAGGTACTTATAACTTCTTGGGTTGTAATTGCTATCTTATTAGGTTCAGCGGCTATAGCTGTTCGCAGTCCACAAACCATTCCGACTGGCGGTCAAAATTTTTTTGAATATGTTCTTGAATTCATTCGAGATGTGAGCAAAACTCAAATTGGAGAAGAATATCGCCCTTGGGTTCCCTTTATTGGGACTATGTTTCTATTTATTTTTGTTTCTAATTGGTCAGGGGCTCTTTTACCTTGGAAAATCATACAGTTACCTCACGGGGAGTTAGCCGCACCCACGAATGATATAAATACTACTGTTGCTTTAGCTTTACTCACGTCAGTAGCCTATTTCTATGCGGGTCTTACAAAAAAAGGATTAGGTTATTTTGGTAAATACATTCAACCAACTCCAATTCTTTTACCGATTAACATCTTAGAAGATTTTACAAAACCTCTATCACTTAGTTTTCGACTTTTCGGAAATATATTAGCGGATGAATTAGTAGTTGTGGTTCTTGTTTCTTTAGTACCTTTAGTGGTTCCTATACCTGTCATGTTTCTTGGATTATTTACAAGTGGTATTCAGGCTCTTATTTTTGCAACTTTAGCCGCAGCTTATATAGGCGAATCCATGGAGGGTCATCATTGATTAGTCTCTTAGGAAGAGCCTATTTTTTAGTTTAGATTCAGGTAATATCTGTGTATGTGTGGCTCAAGATACTCTATCTTGATAATTTAGAGCATATAAATAGACAAATACATACAGTTTAAGGGTAATAGAAAAAAACGATATTCGAGAGGGGGGGCCAGGTATGTGGATAATGACTATAAGTTAATTCTTTCAGATTAGATGTTTCAAAGAATAATTCAAAAATCCGATTGAATTAAAAATATAATAGACGGTTTACGTTATGTAAGAAACATATGTATATTTTATATTTAGATATTGACAAGTTATATATGAACTCAAATTTAGTAATATTTAAATTGTCCTACTTGAATTTCGATAGAGATACCAACCGAAGTCCTTCCGTTTCGTTTATGACTGCAAATTGAATGAAGAAAATGAAGAAAAAGATCGAAGAATGATTAATGATTAGAAAAAGGAAATGGAAAAGCTTAAGTTGTATTGATTCAGAACGACTCAACAAATAGGAACTAAAAAAGATGAAATCTTTCTAATGATCTAATAATAGTATTATTTCCATTTTCAATTTGTCGTTTTTAGTTATTTCGACTGGATGAATCTTAGCAATGGAATAATTAAGTCATAATGCATTGGTTGATTGTATCATTAACCATTTCTTTTTTTTTGTGTGAGGAACTTATCATGAATCCACTGATTTCTGCCGCTTCCGTTATTGCTGCTGGATTGGCTGTAGGGCTTGCTTCTATTGGACCTGGCGTTGGTCAAGGTACTGCTGCGGGACAAGCTGTAGAAGGTATTGCGAGACAGCCCGAAGCAGAGGGAAAAATACGAGGTACTTTATTACTTAGTTTAGCTTTTATGGAAGCTTTAACAATTTATGGATTGGTTGTAGCATTAGCGCTTTTATTTGCAAATCCTTTTGTTTAATCCAAGAAAAAGAAAAGAAATATGTATTTCTCATATTTCTTTTCTATTCTTGGACTTGCAGGTTGCTTTTTCCCATTATAGTAAAAAATCGCTCCTACACAATTACTTAATTTGTTGAAAAAATAATCCACGGGAAGGACTTATTTGAGGATGAAGAATTCGTGTTACCCACTCGCTTTCTTCCTTCCTTCCCTTTCTTGGAGAAGTGTTGCAACAAGGGGGGGTATTTCGCAATTCACATGAAACCTAGTACCTAATTAGTAATTCGATTCCAATAAGTTAAGTATTATTCTTATTGGGAATTTTTTAATCTCAATTAAAAAAAAAAGAAAATTCATTTCGAAACTTTTTTTTTTCTATTTAGAAGGAGCAAAGAAGTGAAATAATACAACGATTTTTGGAGTTTATCTATAAGAGGAGATCATATGAAAAATGTAACCGAT